GAAGGACCCCTTAACTATTAAAGGGGTTAATAGAACGAATCACACTTTTACCACTAAACTATACCCGCTACAATGCGATTATTGTATATAAATGGACCTTTTGTCGAACAAAGGGATTGTAGGTACTCAAGACAGGATCAGAAAAAAATAATGAAAATTTGAGTGTTGACATGTTTCGTCGGGGGACTTAATGAGATTAAGAAAAGGGGCTCATTTAATTTAAATAACAAGTTCTATCTTTTGCTGGGGGAGTTTTGACAGATACAGCTCGACAAAACCACTTTAGTCATAACATAAAAATGCATTGTGCAAGTATCCATAGTTCGATTTTTTTGTTGAAGGAGTTCCCTTCTTCTTTCCCTATTCATTAAACTATCGAAGTTTTTGAATCCGATGGATCTATGAAAAAAAAAAAGAGTCTTTTTTGTGGACTCAAGTCTTCAGTTCAAGTAAAGCTGCTTTTTCTTTCTTGAAGAAAGAAATAAAAAAAATGAATTTCAATATTAATAACCAATAAGGCTTTTTCCTGTTTTTATTCCCGTACAGTAAATCAAAAAGGGAATAAAAGAACGAATACGAAGAAAGAATAAGAAATGAGACTTTGATTCCATATCATAGGAATGTAAATAGTAGTTTTTCTGATTGTTGTTGCTTGAATAACAAGCATTATGTTTTCAAATCAGATAAAAATTTGAATCTATGGGTAATTGGGATAAAAAAAGGCCCGGCTAGGTACTGACCCAGCCAGGCCCTGGGAATAAAAAAAAGGCCTTTTGGGGCGAAATCAAAGAGGTATTTTTATATTGGAAATATCTCTTTCGAGCCCTTACTTTATCTAAATGGAATTGGAATTGCTGATAAAAGTTATATATATCTATATAATTAGAATAAAGATTAGAATAAAGAGAGAAGGTCTTTTTTCAATCCTTAGTTATGTGTAATGTAACATAGTAATTATACCTTTTCAATTGGGAGAGATGGCTGAGTGGACTAAAGCGTCGGATTGCTAATCCGTTGTACGAGTTATTCGTACCGAGGGTTCGAATCCCTCTCTTTCCGTTTCCCTTGATGGCTTGATATTTTATTTATCTCTTTCGAATTGATCGAAGCCTTTTGATTGTTTCATATTCATAGTTAAATTAAAGGTGTGGAATAGATCAAATAAATAAATCCTAAGACAATTAAAAAATCAAGCACGTAAAAGCCTTATTTTTATCCTATTTTTTATTCTTCACGTCCAGGATTACGTCCTGGATCATTAGATAGGAATCCGAAGATGAAGAGAGAAACAAAGAATATCACTACTGTGTAAACGAAGAGTTTGAGAGTAAGCATTACACAATCTCCAAGATCATTTTTTGGGAAAATAAGAGAATAGATTCTCCGTTTTTATACCACATATCCTATTTTGACACCAAGAAATTAAGTGCTTTTTAGAAATAGAAAATAAGTTTTACAAATGAATTTGTAATAAGAGTTTTTCATCACCAAAATTATTTTTTATAATCACAATTAGATATTGTGGGGTAACCCAATAGAATAGGGTCTTTTCACTGGAAAAGAAAAAAGGTTCGAATGAGGTGATCCAGATTTATCGCGGCTATCAAAGAATTTCAATGTTTGAATCGAAGATTCATACTGTAAGACTTATCTGATCTTATCAATTGTTAGAAGTTTTTTTCTTGAATAAATCATGAATTTTTCTAGGACAGTATTCAAAATCTCATCGAAAACTTACAGCAGCTTGCCAAACAAAGGCTAAGAGAAAAAATAGCAAAGGTATGACTGGCATAAAATCTACAATTGGATTTAAAAAAGCGTAGGCCTCAGGTAATTTGGCAAAGAAAAAGCTACTCGAATAAAGGGCAGAATTAAGACAGATACCGATCAAACTAAAGATATTAAGCATAACAAAGATTTTGTTCTTGGAGATAATTGCATTTTGATTGAGTTATTGATATAAGGGAAAAAAGATGAAAAAAGTAAAGTCGACCAAAAAATCTTTTGAACTCACTCAATCAAAAACCCTTCAATTCTAAAAAGAGAATAGAAGAAATCATACTTTTATACAATATCTTATATCTTAATTAAATTATATGTAATGATCAATAAATTCAGTTTAATTCTATATCTACACGCGTCAAAATCCTATCAACAATCTAGTCCAAAAATATTTATTTGGACTGGAATTGACGAACAATCAATACTAATATTAGTGTTTATTAGTGCAGAATTAAAATTGAAATGGGGCGTGGCCAAGTGGTAAGGCAACGGGTTTTGGTCCCGCTATTCGGAGGTTCGAATCCTTCCGTCCCAGAACATGCCCATTATATCAATGTCAGCAAAAGGTTGATTTTTTGAACAACCTTCTGTTTAAGGGTCTAATATAAGTATAGAATGCGGTTCTTTTTTCTAATTTTTACTGATTCTTCTCTGAATCATATATTTTTCACAAACTGAATTTCGTTCAAACGATACGTGAATGTCACTGAATCCATTTGTGATCCAGGTAAGATGGGAACATAGATCACAAAACAAAAGTTTCAATTCAAAAAAAGTGGGATGGGCATACGATGAAAGGCCCATCCCACTCATATTCATATTGAAGTTAATTACTTAGAAAAAAAAACTTAGGTACCATATCTATTTGAATTTTCAATTCTCTATCTCTTATTTCCTATCCCTTAAACTTAACTTCAATGAGGTAGCCTAATTATGAATTCTCTGTGGATTTTTGAATTCGAAATAAGAGGGGTTTATTGGTACTAATTGAATTCAATCAACAGGATTAAGCTAAAATAAAAAAGAGGAATAACGACTTAATCTGGACCTGTTTTGTTTGGCTTTGTAACTATATTATCTCCTGGAGCATCCCATAAAAGAGGATCTTTTTTTGGTTTATGATTGATCATCCCTATAGAATTGGATGGGGGAGTGGATAGAATTTAATCAACAACGAAGAGTATCCGTTTTGATATCTGTGTCAGTCTGAATCTCATTAACACATGATCGAGTAAATTACATAGGTAACAGATGTATTTTCTTTGAACCTTGTTTTTAAGCATTTTTTTCTTTGGGTCTAATGAAAACAGCTGTAAATCCATGTAACATTTGGGGCGGGGGGTGAGTCATACATTCTATTCACTTGCATTTTTTTATGGACAAAATTGCAAAAAACTTATTGAACCTCAAGTCAAATACCCAGAACATGAGGAAATGCTTATATGTACATATTGTTATCATTCTATTTCAGTGACAGTGGTGTTTCTATTTTTGTGAAAAATATTTGTGAGCCCTGAAATTGAAATATTCAATTAGAGACTCTCCAGAATTGAATTACTTCCAGTAACATAAGTTTTTCTGATAAATATGGAATCCTTTATTCTTTCGATTCTTATTTTAGCAATCAGATGAAAGAATAACGACCTAAATCTTCTCTTATCTTATATATCAATCCTTTTTTTTTATCGACTCCACCTCCACAAAAAAAATAAATTGGATTTTTTTTTCAATCTATCCGCTTTAAATCATTGGTGGTTCAATTCGAAAAGAAACATGGATCTTTCTTTCTTATTATGATTAAAAAAAATGTGGTACTTACTGTAAAACATTATTCAAATAATGATGTCGGGGTAGGAAATTTTGTCAATTCCATATTTTTAAGGACAAAAGGATAGATTACTATTTACCGACCGAACCAATGACTATTCATGATTCCATAATTGAATCAATTACATACTGGTTCCAAACTAGAGGAATGTTATGGTAAAACTTCGTTTGAAACGATGTGGTAGAAAGCAACGTGCGACTTGAAGGACATGATCAGCTGTGGATGTAAGACTCCACCATTTTATTAGGAATGAAGGTGCTCTTGGCTCGACATCCGTTGTTCTGTTCCACTACAACCCAACCCCCCTTTTGTTGGGTTGTAATGTAAATAGTACATGATGGAGCTCGACTAGAAAGTATTGATTCATTTCGCAAGGGCAAGGATCTAGGGTTAGTGCCAATCAATAAGTTGGAACAACTTCGTAAGTATATCTTCGATATAGAAATCGAAAGGATCCAATTCGAGCAAGTTTCAAATACAAAAGGAAAATTTGTTGGACTTGTTAAAACTCTTTCGATCAAAAGTGTAACACGCGGGAATCAACGGTTCATATGATTCTTTGATAGAAAGAAATCACAAAAAAAGGGTATGTTGCTGCCATTTTGAAAGGATTAAGGATCACCGAAGTAATGTCTAAACCCAATGATTCAAAGAAAAGATAAAGGATCCTGGAACAAGGAAATACCGTTTTCAATTGTCTCAACAACTAGATTAGAATGCAGAATAAAAAAAGAGATTCTAAATGAGCCAAAAAGGGGGTTAGAGACCACTCAATAAATAAAATGCCTAAGGGTTTTCTTTGAGTTATTTGAGAATTATCCAACTTGAGTTATGAGTACGAATTTTTTTTTCGGGAAAGACGAAGAAAAAAGGACTTAGTCTAATTGATTTGATGATTTTATGGATCTATTTGTCATTCTAATTCTATACATAGACATAACTTCGAATCATTTTTTTTTCTCGAGCCGTACGAGGAGAAAACTTCTTATACGTTTCTAGGGGGGGTCTTGTTCATCTACATCTATCCCAATGCGCCGTCTATCGAATCGTTGCAATTGATGTTCGATCCCGAAGAGAGGGAAGAGATCTTCGGAAAGTGGGTTTTTATGATCCGATAAAGAATCAAACTTATTCAAATGTTCCTGCTATTCTATATTTCCTTGAAAAGGGCGCTCAACCTACAGGAACTGTTCATGATATTTCAAAGAAGGCAGAAGTTTTTAAGGAACTTCGCTTTAATTAAACGAAATTCAATTAATGAAAAACAAAAAAAGAGTGTGGGGATGACTCGTATATAGTATACCTTTTTCTCTACTATTCTTTTTTCTCTACTATTCTTTCTTTTCTTACTATATTCATACCTATTTTGTATTGCTCCCACAGAATCCCA